GCCGGTGCCAGATCTTATGAATTCGGGTCAATTGAATCTCAACTGTTCAAATAAAGTTTGTCTCTTGAAGAAGTAAATGAGTTATATTGAGTTCTATTCTATTAGAATAGAAATATTTTGAATATTTCAAATTGTTAAATGTAATTTAATATTGTTTAATGTATTTATATATATATATATATAATATATGTTATCATATGTGTTATCATATGTCTTTTTTTATTCCTTACTTGACAACAGTAAGAAATTAAGTAATAAACTGAGAAAAAGAAAAAAAAAAAGAATAATCAATGGAATAAAAGAAGAAATGTCCCGGCCAGTACTTAAGCAGATCAGGCCGGGAAAATAAACCTTTCGTATAAAATCAAAGAACTAAGATATTCTTTCTATTGAGGAGATCCGTTTTGAGTCATTATCTATATTGAATTCCTGATCAATTGCTTTTTTCTATTTTTTTCTTATTTTTCTTATATTTCTTATACATATTTTTACATATTTTATTATATATAATATATTTATACTATAGAGCAACTCTAATAAATATATATCTCTTAGTATAAATATATACCTTTACTTTTATTTTATTTAAATTATTTTATCTAAATATTAAATACTTTGTTTAAGTTTAAATTTTAATAGCTATTTAAAAAATTTCTATTATTTATTAGAATATTTTAGAATATTTCGAATTTCTATTTTAATAATATAATAAAATAAATAATAATAATTTTGAAAAGTTAAATAAGATTAAATAAAAAAAAATCAAATGAAAAAAGAAAATAAAGAGAAGAAGGTGGATTTTTATCAATCTTTATTTCACGTGTTACATCACATAACAAATTTTCAATTTGGAATTAGGAGAGATGGCTGAGTGGACTAAAGCGGCGGATTGCTAATCCGTTGTACGAATTATTTGTACCGAGGGTTCGAATCCCTCTCTTTCCGCTTTCTCTGATCACTTGGTATTTTCGAATTCGAAAAGATTCTCATCCCTTGATTTTATCATATAAGATTATTAAGAATTAATTTAGAAAAAAGCAAAAAAACTAGATTTTATTCCTCACGTCCAGGATTGCGTCCTGGATCATTAGATAAGAATCCAAAGATAAAAAGGGAAACAAAGAATATCACTACTGTGTAAACAAAGAGTTTGAGAGTAAGCATTACACAATCTCCAAGATCATTTTTTTTTTTGAAAAAGGGGAATAGATTGCCTATTTTTTACCACATATACCATTTTTTTTTTTGAAAAAGGGGAATAGATTGCCTATTTTTTACCACATATACCATTTTTTTTTTTGTTTTGACACCCCAAAAAATGAAAAATAAGACGAATTTATTTGTAATAAGATTTTGATTCATTCGTTACCCGAAATTTCTTGTCATATCAATAATTAGGTATTGTGGAGTACCTAATAGTCCATACTCACCGGAAGGCGAGAACGGGGAAAAGGCTGATCCAAATTCATCGCTGCGGTTATTCATTCAATATACAAGAATTTCCATTTTTGAATCGAGGGTTCGTAATGTAAGACTTATCTGATCTTATCAATTTTTAGAATTTTTTTATCGAATACATCATCAATTTAGCAGAGTATTAAAGATTTCATCGAAAACTTACAGTGGCTTGCCAAACAAAGGCTAAGAGAAAAAAGAGTAGAGGTATGACAGGCATAACATCTATGATTGGATTGAAAATGGCATAAGCTTCGGGCAATTTGGCGAAGAAAAAACTACTCGAATAAAGGACAGAATTAAGACAGATACCGATTAAACTAAAGATATTAAGCATAACAAGCATTTCGTTCTTGTGGATTAGATAATTTTGAGTTATTTTTATAAGGGAAAAATGAAAAAGGCAGATCAAGAAATCCTTCTTTTTCTTCGGTTCGGACTTTCCCAAATAAAAAATCCCTCCCCCCATTATCATTCTAAAATGAGAATATAAGGAATTCAACTTTCATACAATATCTTAATTGAATTCTATGTAATGATCAATGAATTTTTTTGATTCTATATCTACATGTCTTGAATCCTAGCAACAAAATATCCCATATGTTTTTGTGTATTTGGGTTGGGATTGACGAATAACCAATACCAATATTAGTGTTGATTAATTTCGAATAGAAATCAAAATGGGGCGTGGCCAAGCGGTAAGGCAGCGGGTTTTGGTCCCGTTATTCGGAGGTTCGAATCCTTCCGTCCCAGATCGTTTTTCATGAAACGAAAGATGGGATCACACTGCATTCCACATGAAACAATAATTTGTTAAAGGGAAAAATCTTTTCTTATTAATTTTCAGAATGGTTCTAAGAATCATATCTGAGAATTCGTTTGGTTTCTCACAAACAGAATCAAGTGTCAAATGTGGGTAAAATTGAATATCTTTATTTTCATTCAATTCATATGATAGAATATGGGGTTAAATTAAATAAATTTGATCCTTGCTGACCCTTATCCGGATAAATACTTATTTATCCATAGATAGAAATATTATATACCGGTTGAACCAATGACTATTCATGATTTTATATTGAATCAATTCCATACCGCTTTGAAATTTCAATTAGAGGAATGTTATGGTAAAACTTCGTTTGAAACGATGTGGTAGAAAGCAACGTGCGACTTGAAGGACATGGTTGGCTGTGGATTTTTACATCCGCCATCTTCTATAGTAATGAAGATGCTCTTGGCTCGACATAGTTTGTTCTGTTCTGCCCGGAACCTAATTTGTGTTGGGTTATAAGTAAATAGTACATGATGAAGCTCGAGAAGAAAGGATTGATTCATTTTTCAAGGGAAAGAATCTAGGGTTAGTGAAAATCAATAAGTTAGACCAACTCTGTAAGTATATCCTCACTATATATAAATTCTAAATCGAAAGGTTCAAATTCAGAACAAGTTTGAAAAGTCAAATTTTCCTAAATTGGTAAAACTATTTCGATGAAAAGTGTATCACAAGGGAATCAATCATTCGTATTCTATTTATATAGAAAGAAATAACAAAAAAAGGTATGTTGCTGCCATTTTGAAAGGAATAAGGATCCCCGAGGTAATGTCTAAACCCAATGATTTCACAAAGCAAGGATAAAGGATTCCGAAACAAGGAAACACTATTTTCAATTGTCTCAACAATTGGATCAGACTGAGGAATAAAAATAGATTCGAAATGAGACAAACAAAAGAGTTTAGAGACGGCTCAATAAATGTCTAAGGATTCTCTTGTCAGAATTACCCAACTTGAGTTATGAGTATGAATGAGATTTCTTCCTTTTTCTGTAAGGAAGAAGAAAAAAGTACTCAATTCAAATTATAGTAAAATTCATGATTTTATGGATCCACTTGCTATTATATACAGAAATTGGAATCATTTTTCTCGAGCCGTATGAGGAAAAAACCTCCTATACGTTTCTAGGGGGGGCATCGTTTATTTACATCTATCCCAATGAGCCATCTATCGAATCGTTGCAATTGATGTTCGATTCCGAAGAGAAGGAAGAGATCTTCGAAAAGTAGGTTTTTACAATCCGATAAAGAATAAAACTTATTTAAATGTTCCTGCTATTCTATATTTCCTTGAAAAAGGTGCTCAACCTACAGGAACTGTTTATGATATTTTAAAGAAGGCAGAATTCTTTAAAGAAAGAACTTTGAGTTAATTAAAGGAAAAAACAAAATTATTAAATAAATAAAATAAAGTAGGGAAGGGTAACTAGTATCTATCCTTGTGTAATTATTTCTATTTACACACCATTTTCCTTTTTCTTGCTTTATTCATATTTTGGTGGGGGAATTTAATTTAACAACAAACAAGGGGTTAAGCTTGCTTATCGTACTTTTATTGATTGAATAAACCGGGGATTTTTTATTTACCTTTTCCTTAATTTTTTCCATTCCAATTTCTTATTTATGTTGTGCCAATCCAACACAAGTCTTTATTTTATTTACTTGATTTACTTTCTCAACATTGCTTTTATATTGACAATGGTGTATCGAACAAATATAATTCGATCGTAGATAAATAGGGCTGTTTATCCCCACCCCATATTGATTTTTTTGTTTCCTTCACTCAAATGATGGGTTTGCCTTGCTGCATTTACTCTCATACAAGATGTATTTTCTTAGGGAAAATCAAAAAAGAATTTGATAAAAAATGGGTGGTCTGCCATAATTTTTACATTTCGATTAGGAATATTTTTAATCCGATCTGCTAACTTTGGTATTTTGTGTTTCTAATTGATCATAAAATCTTTCTTTTCGATGTGTTGCTAGTTCAATGTTTTGATAGGGTCGTGCAGTGCAATTCAATTGATTTTTATATTTTGATCGTATCTACATATCCTATTTATCCGGGTTGCTAACTCAACGGTAGAGTACTCGGCTTTTAAGTGCGACTATGATCTTTTACACATTTGGATGAAGCAACAAATTCGTCCAGACTATTGGTATAGTCTATAAGACCACGACTGATCCTCAAGGGTAATGAATGGAAAAAACAGCATGTCGTAATAAAATCGAAAATCTAATAAAATAAATTTATTATTTTATTAGATTTTCGATTTTATTAATTTATTTAATTTGAAATGAAAGTCAAAGTTAAAGTAGAACTTTGAGTTTATCCTTACCGGATCATTACAGTTCCAAAAGATTGTTTTGATTTTTGGAAGGGGACAAAAGAAATTCACATTTACAGTTGGGTCTAGTGAATAAATGGATAGAGCTCTATGGCTCCAATTCTAGTAAAATAAAAAGCAACGAGCTTATGTTCTTAATTGGAATGATTACCCGATCTAATTAGACGTTAAAAATGAATTAGTGCCTAATGCGGGAAAGAGTGGGTTCTCCTGTGAGTGAACCATTGATTTTTTCTTTTTTTTCAGAATCCTAATTATTCTTTATTATGGATTGTAGACGGATGTGTAGAAGAAACAGTATATTGATAAAGAGAATTTATTCCAAAGTCAAAAGAGCGATTGGGTTGCAAAAATAAAGGATTTTTT